CGTTTCATTCGCGAGGAGCTGGATGAGAAGAAACTCTCATGTCCGGTTCTGTAGTAGAGATGGAATTGAGAAATAACCATCAACTATAACCCGAAAAGAACCAGATTTCGTAAACACCATAGAGGAAGAATGAAAGGAATATCTTATCGAGGCAATCGTATTTGCTTCGGTAGATACGCTATTCAAGCACTTGAACCCGCTTGGATCACATCTAGACAAATCGAAGCGGGACGAAGGGCAATGACACGAAATGCACGACGCGGCGGAAAAATATGGGTACGTATATTTCCAGACAAACCCGTTACACTAAGACCCACAGAAACACGTATGGGTTCAGGGAAAGGATCCCCCGAATATTGGGTAGCTGTTGTTAAACCAGGTAGAATACTTTATGAAATGAGTGGAGTAGCCGAAAATATAGCCAGAAAAGCTATTTCAATAGCGGCATCAAAAATGCCTATACGAACCCAATTCATTACTTCGGGATAGAAATGTAGAATCAAAGGAAAGCGGTCTTTGTTTGAGATGAAAAAAAAACAATTGAAGATTTCTTTTTTTTTTACTTCGCCCTTTGCATTGAAAGAAAAGATTCCAAAATAATATGATTCAACCTCAAACCCTTTTGAATGTAGCAGATAACAGCGGAGCCCGAGAATTGATGTGTATTCGAATCATAGGGGCTAGTAATCGACGATATGCTCATATTGGTGACGTTATTGTTGCTGTAATCAAGAAAGCCGTCCCAAATACACCTCTAGAAAGATCAGAAGTGATCAGAGCTGTAATTGTACGTACTTGTAAAGAACTCAAACGAGAAAACGGTATGATAATACGATATGATGACAATGCTGCAGTTGTTATTGATCAAGAAGGAAATCCAAAAGGAACTCGAATTTTTGGTGCGATTGCCCGAGAATTGAGACAGTTAAATTTCACTAAAATAATTTCATTAGCACCTGAAGTATTATAAGATGAGACCGTGAGATAGTTATAGTATTTGAATGAAATTAATTAGTAGATTGTGTATCACGTATATACCTTTTAAAATTAATAACTATTTAATAAATTAATAAAAAAAGCATGTTGATTAGATCAAAATGAAAAGTAACCAATAATTTTCGTTTATCATGGGTAAGGACACTATTGCTAACATAATAACCTCTATTCGCAATGCTGACATGAATAGAAAAGAAATGGTTCGAATACCATCTACTAACATCACCGAAAACATTGTTAAAATACTTTTACGAGAAGGTTTTATTGAAAACATAAGGAAACATAGGGAAAGCAACAAGGATTTTTGGGTTTTAACCCTACGACATAGAAGAAATAGGAAAGGACCATATAAAACGATTTTAAATTTAAAACGGATCAGTAGACCTGGTCTCCGAATCTATTCTAACTATCAACAAATTCCTAGAATTTTAGGCGGAATGGGCATTGTAATTCTTTCTACTTCTCGGGGTATAATGACAGACCGAGAAGCTCGACTACAGGGAATCGGCGGAGAAATTTTGTGTTATATATGGTAATCTTTATGATATTCAAATAACTTCCCTATATTGTAAAAAAAAAAAAGAGGTGGATTTGTAATAGCACTCCCCTTTCATTAATTGATACTTTGAAACGGGTTTCATCTGGAATGAAAGAACAAAAAAGGATTTATGCAGATTTAATTACTGAATCACTTCCCAATGGTATGTTTGGGGTTTGTTTAGATAATGAGGATCCAATTCTAGGTTACGTTTCAGGAAGGATTCGACATAGTTTTATACATATACTAGGTCATATAGAGTCAAAATTGGAGTAAGGTGTTAGGATTCAACCAGAACCAGAGGGCGTATAATTTAGAGACTACGAAACAAAGATTCGAATGATTAGGTGAAGTAGTCTTTTGACTTGCAATATTCTTTTTTGTAGGGATACAATTCGAAATTGAAAATTTCAAGAAACTTATTTTCTTCCAATAAGGGGATTCGGAATTAAGGTAAGGAATGACAAATATGAAAATAAGGGCCTCCATTCGGAAAATTTGTGAAAAATGCCGCCTGATCCGTAGGCGGAGACGAATTATGGTAATTTGTTCCAATCCGAGACATAAACAAAGACAAGGATAATCTTTATAAAAAAAGGACCCCTAAAGGCCACCCACGATATACACATAAAAAGAAATTAAAGGATCCGTTTTGACATGAAATGGATATATCCATATATCTCTGACTTAAATTTATGAGATGATAAAATATGGCAAAACCCATAGCAAGAATCGGTTCACGTAGAAATGGACGTATTAGCTCACGTAAAAGTACGCGTAAAATACCAAAGGGCGTTATTCATGTTCAAGCAAGTTTCAACAATACAATTGTGACTGTTACAGATGTACGGGGTCGGGTAATTTCTTGGTCCTCCGCTGGTACTTGTGGATTCAAAGGTCCAAGAAGAGGGACACCATTTGCTGCTCAAACCGCAGCAGGAAATGCTATTCGGGCAGTAGCAGATC